GTAATCATATTTGTTTCGGTAAATATGCTCTTCAGGCACTTGAACCCGCTTGGATCACATCTAGACAAATCGAAGCAGGTCGACGAGCAATGACACGAAATGCACGCCGTGGTGGAAAAATATGGGTCCGTATATTTCCAGACAAACCAGTTACAGTAAGACCTGCTGAAACACGTATGGGTTCGGGGAAAGGATCCCCTGAATATTGGGTAGCTGTTGTTAAACCGGGGCGAATACTATATGAAATGGGTGGAGTAACCGAAAATATAGCTAGAAGGGCTATTTTAATAGCAGCATCTAAAATGCCTATACGAACTCAATTTATTATTTCGGGATAAAAATGTAGAACCGACAGAGATGAATCTTAGGGATGAAACAAAAACGCAGGTTTCTTTTTTTGGACAAACAATATTTCTTTTATTTTCTTCATCCTTTGCATTGGAAGAATAAACAAAAAATTTGATATGATTCAACCTCAGACCCATTTAAATGTAGCGGATAACAGCGGGGCTCGAGAATTGATGTGTATTCGAATCATAGGAGCTAGTAATCGTCGATATGCTCATATTGGTGACGTTATTGTTGCTGTGATTAAAGAAGCAGTACCAAATATGCCCCTAGAAAAATCAGAAGTAGTGAGAGCTGTAATTGTTCGTACCTGTAAAGAACTAAAACGTGACAGCGGTATGATAATACGATATGATGACAATGCTGCAGTTGTGATTGATCAAGAAGGAAATCCAAAAGGAACTCGAATTTTTGGGGCAATCCCCCGTGAATTGAGACAATTGAATTTTACTAAAATAGTTTCATTAGCTCCCGAGGTATTATAAAATAAAATGAGATCGTGATATCTTTGGGGTATTTGAAAGAAATAGATTAAGAACTAGATTAATTCGTAGATTGTGTCTCACGCATATACCTTGCAAAATTCCTATTCATAAATCAATAAAAAAAAAAAGAAAAACATGTTGATTATATCCAATTTTGAGACACCAATAATTTTAGTTCATCATGGGTAGAGACACCATTGCTGAGATAATAACCTCTATACGAAATGCTGATATGGATAGAAAAAGAGTTGTTCGCATAGCATCTACTAATATTACCGAAAATATTGTTAAAATACTTTTACGAGAGGGTTTTATCGAAAACGTCAGAAAACATCGAGAAAAAAACAAATATTTTTTGGTTTTAACCCTTCGACATAGAAGGAATGGGAAAAGACCCTATAGAAATTTTTTAAATTTAAAACGGATCAGTAGACCCGGTTTACGAATCTATTCTAACTCTCAACGAATTCCTAGAATTTTAGGTGGGATGGGAATTGTAATTCTTTCTACTTCTCGGGGTATAATGACAGACCGGGAGGCTCGACTAGAACGAATCGGTGGAGAAATTTTGTGTTATATATGGTAATCCATTTAATATCCAAATGGGATCCGAAACCTCTTCCTATTTGTAAAAAAAAAAAGAAAGGGGGTGAGTTGTCTAATATCGTCTTTCCTCCATTAATTGATACTTCAGGGAGGCTTTACCTGAAATGAAAGAACAAAAATGGATTCATGAAGGTTTAATTACTGAATCGCTTCCCAATGGTATGTTCCGAGTTCGGTTAGATAATGAAGATCTGATTCTAGGTTACGTTTCAGGAAAGATCCGACGTAGTTTTATACGGATACTGCCAGGAGATAAAGTCAAAATTGAAGTAAGTCGTTATGATTCAACCAGAGGACGTATAATTTATCGACTTCGAAACAAGGATTCGAAAGATTAGGTCATTTTTATTCGATACGATTCGAAATGCAAAATTTCAAGAAACTTATTTTCTACCAAAAAAGAATTAAGATAAGGAATGACAAATATGAAAATAAGAGCTTCCGTTCGAAAAATTTGTGAAAAATGTCGACTAATCCGTAGGCGGGGGCGCATTATAGTAATTTGTTCCAACCCGAGACATAAACAAAGACAAGGATAATCAGACCCGCTAAAGGGCTCAATGTACAAATAAGAAATCTGTTTTGACATAAAATGGATATATCCATATATTTCTGACTCATATTTATGAGATGATACAATATGGCAAAAGCTATACCGAGAACTGGTTCACGTAGGAATGTACGTATTGGTTCACGTAAGAGTGCACGTAGAATACCAAAGGGAGTTATTCATGTTCAAGCAAGTTTCAATAATACCATAGTCACAGTTACAGATGTGCGGGGGCGGGTGGTTTCCTGGTCCTCGGCCGGTACTTGTGGATTCAAGGGTACGAGAAGAGGGACACCCTTTGCCGCTCAAACTGCCGCAGCAAATGCTATTCGTACAGTAGTAGATCAAGGTATGCAACGAGCAGAAGTCATGATAAAAGGTCCCGGTCTCGGAAGAGACGCAGCATTACGAGCTATTCGTAGAAGTGGTATACTATTAACTTTCGTACGGGATGTAACCCCTATGCCACATAATGGCTGTAGACCTCCGAAAAAAAGACGTGTGTAGAAAG